CTTTTTATCGAGAAATCGAGGAAGCTATACAAGGTTTTTCTCAAGCCTGTTCGTATGATACCTAATAATATGGTATTAAAAAAAAGTAATTCTAGGACACCCGTGTGAATTCAGACCTCTCCGATTCAACTCGGACCGTAGCATAGTTCTTGACCTAAAATTCTACGCAAATCAAGATCGAGAAAAGGAAGTTTTGCAATCATTGACTCAAACTCATTGTCGAATCCCATTCAGCAGAATATGGAGGTACTTATGGCGGAACGGGCCAATCTGGTATTTCACAATAAAGTGATAGATGGAACTGCTATTAAACGACTTATTAGCCGATTAATAGATCACTTCGGGATGGCATATACATCACACATCCTAGATCAAGTAAAGACTCTAGGTTTCCAGCAAGCCACTGCTACATCCATTTCATTAGGAATTGATGATCTTTTAACGATACCTTCCAAGGGCTGGCTTGTCCAAGATGCTGAACAACAAAGTTTGATTTTGGAAAAACACCATCATTATGGGAATGTACATGCGGTAGAAAAATTACGCCAATCTATTGAGATATGGTATGCTACAAGTGAATATTTGCGACAAGAAATGAATCCTAATTTTAGGATGACGGACCCTTTTAACCCAGTCCATATGATGTCTTTTTCGGGGGCTAGGGGAAATGCATCTCAAGTACATCAATTAGTAGGTATGAGAGGATTAATGTCGGATCCCCAAGGACAAATGATTGATTTACCTATTCAAAGCAATTTACGCGAAGGACTATCTTTAACAGAATATATTATTTCTTGCTATGGAGCCCGTAAAGGAGTTGTAGATACTGCTGTACGCACATCAGATGCTGGATATCTTACGCGTCGACTTGTTGAAGTAGTTCAACATATTGTTGTACGTAGAACAGATTGTGGCACTATCCGAGGGATTTCTGTGAGTCCTCGAAATAAAAATCGGATGATGTCAGAAAGAATTTTTATTCAAACATTAATTGGTCGTGTCTTAGCAGACGATATATACATAGGTTCCCGATGTGTCGCCTTTCGAAATCAAGATCTTGGGATTGGACTTGTCAACCGATTAATAACCTTTGGAACACAATCAATATCTATTCGAACTCCCTTTACTTGTCGGAGTACGTCTTGGATCTGTCGATTATGTTATGGTCGGAGTCCCACTCATGGTGACCTAGTTGAATTGGGGGAAGCTGTAGGTATTATTGCGGGTCAATCTATTGGCGAACCGGGGACTCAACTAACATTAAGAACCTTTCATACTGGCGGAGTGTTTACAGGAGGTACTGCCGAACATGTACGAGCCCCTTATAATGGAAAAATAAAATTCAATGAGGATTTGGTTCATCCTACACGTACACGTCACGGGCATCCTGCCTTTCTATGTTATATAGACTTGTCTGTAATTATTGAGAGCGAAGATATTATACATAGCGTGACTATTCCACCAAAAAGTTTTCTTTTAGTTCAAAATGATAAATATGTGGAATCAGAACAGGTGATTGCTGAGATTCGCGAGGGAACATATACTTTTCATTTTAAAGAGAGGGTTAGAAAATATATTTATTCTGACTCAGAGGGCGAAATGCACTGGAGTACTGATGTGTCCCATGCACCCGAATTTACATATAGTAATGTCCATCTCTTACCAAAAACAAGTCATTTATGGATATTATCAGGAGGTTCATGCGGATCTAGTCTAATTCTTTTTTCGATCCACAAAGATCAAGATCAAATGAACATACCCTTTCTGTCCATCGAAAGAAAATCTATTTCTAGCCTCTCAGGGAATAACGATCAAGCGAGCCAAAAATTTTTTAGTTCGGATTTTTATGATAAAAAAAAATCCGGGATTCCCGATTATTCAGAATTGAATGGAATCGCAGGTACTAGTCATTATAATTTCATATATTCTGATATTTTTCATGAGAACTCGGATTTATTAGCAAAAAGGCGAAGAAATAGATTTCTCATTCCATTCCAATCGATTCAAGAGCAAGAGAAAGAATTCATACCGCATTCAGGTATCTCAATAGAAATACCCATAAATGGTATTTTCCGTAGAAATAGTATTTTTGCTTTTTTTGATGATCCTAGATACAGAAGAAAGAGTTCCGGAATTATTAAATATGGGACTCTAAAGGCGGACTCAATCATCCAAAAAGAGGATATGATTGAGTATCGAGGAGTCCAAAAATTTAAGACAAAATACGAAATGAAAGTAGATCGCTTTTTTTTCATTCCCGAAGAAGTGCATATTTTACCCGAATCCTCTACCATAATGGTACAGAACTATAGTATCATTGGAGTCGATACACGACTCACTTTAAATATAAGAAGCCAAGTCGGCGGGTTGATCCGAGTGGAGAGAAAAAAAAAAAGGATTGAACTAAAAATATTTTCGGGGGATATCCATTTTCCGGACAAGACAGATAAGATATCCCGACACAGTGGCATCTTGATACCACCAGGAAGGGGAAAAACAAACTCTAAGGAATCCAAAAAATTTAAAAATTGGATTTATGTCCAACGGATCACACCAACCAAGAAAAAGTTTTTTGTTTTGGTGCGGCCCGTAGCCACCTATGAGATAGCGGACAGTATAAATTTGGCAACACTCTTTCCACAAGATCTCTTTCGGGAAAAGGATAATATTCAACTTCGAGTTTTCAACTATATCCTTTATGTAAATGGAAAACCAACTCGAGGAATTTCTGACACAAGCATTCAATTGGTTCGAACTTGTTTAGTCTTGAATTGGGACCAAGACAACAAAAATTCTTCCCTCGAGGAGGTCCGAGCTTTCTTTGTTGAAGTAAGTACAAAGGGTTTGATTCGAGATTTCATAAGAATTGGTTTAGTGAAATCCCATATTTCGTATATAAGAAAAAGGAATAATCCGCCAGATTCAGGATTGATCTCTGCAGATCACATGAATCCGTTTTATTCGACTTCTCCCAAGGCTGGCATTCTTCAACAATCGCTTAGACAAAATCACGGAACTATTCGTATGTTCTTAAATAGAAATAAGGAATCCCAATCTTTGTTAATTTTATCATCATCTAATTGTTTTAGAATTGGTCCATTCAATCATGTAAAATATCACAATGTTATAAACCAATCAATAAAAAAAAATCCTCTAATTACAATTAAAAATTCGTCGGGCCCCTTAGGAACAGCCATTCAAATTTCGAATTTTTATTTATTTTTGCCTTTACTAACTTATAATCAGATCTCGGTAATTAAATATTTGCAACTCGATAACTTAAAATATATTTTTCAAGTAATTAACTCTTATTTAATCGATGAAAATGGAAGATTTTTTAATATAGATCCATACAGTAACGTTGTTTTGAATCCATTAAAATTGAATTGGTATTTTCTTCATCAAAATTATCATCATAATTATTGTGAGGAAACGTCCACAATAATTAGTCTTGGACAATTTTTTTGTGAAAATGTATGTATAGCCAAAAAAGAACCACACCTAAAATCGGGTCAAGTTTTAATTGTTCAAAGGGATTCTGTAGTAATAAGATCCGCTAAGCCCTACTTGGCTACTCCGGGAGCAAAAGTTCATGGGCATTACAGAGAAATTCTTTACGAAGGGGATACATTAGTTACATTTATATATGAAAAATCGAGATCCGGTGATATAACACAAGGTCTTCCAAAAGTAGAACAAGTGTTAGAAGTCCGCTCGATTGATTCAATATCGCTGAACTTAGAAAAGCGGATTAAGGGTTGGAACAAGTGTATAACAAGAATTCTTGGAATTCCTTGGGGATTCTTGATTGGTGCTGAGCTAACTATAGTGCAAAGTCGTATTTCTTTGGTTAATAAGATTCAAAAGGTTTATAGATCCCAGGGGGTGCATATTCATAATAGGCATATCGAAATTATTGTACGTCAAATAACATCAAAAGTTTTGGTTTCAGAAGAGGGAATGTCTAATGTTTTTTTACCTGGAGAACTGATTGGATTGTTACGAGCAGAACGTACGGGGCGTGCTTTAGAAGAAGCAATCTGTTATCGAGCCGTTTTATTAGGAATAACTCGAGCATCTTTGAATACTCAAAGTTTTATATCCGAAGCAAGTTTTCAAGAAACAGCTCGAGTTTTAGCAAAAGCTGCTCTTCGGGGTCGTATCGATTGGTTGAAAGGCCTGAAAGAAAATGTTGTTCTAGGGGGGGTGATCCCCGCCGGGACTGGATTCAACAAAGGATTGTTACATTGTTCACGGCAACATACCAACATTCTTTTGGAAAAAAAAACAAAGAATTTATCTTTATTCGAGGGAGATATGAGAGATATTTTATTCTACCACAAGGAATTTTGTGACTCTTCTCTTTCAAAATCTGACTTTTCTAAGATTTAATAATTCCTAATAGCGGGTTCCTATTTTGAATTTCATTTTTTGTTGTTTGCTGTAGTCATTTGCTTTGGTAATTTGTTAACACTAATAAAGATAATAATGAATACAAAAAAATGTCTTGGCTCATACATAAATGGCCATCCCCGGTACAAGAGAAGGTTCCATCGGAACAAATTTTTATTTTAGTTTGGGGTACCCCCCCTTTTTAAGTGTGAAAAGAAATGACAAAAAGATATTGGAACATCGATTTGGAAGAGATGATGAAAGCAGGAGTTCATTTTGGACACGGTACTAGGAAATGGAATCCTAGAATGGCACCTTATATTTCTGCAAAGCGTAAAGGTATTCATATTATAAATCTGACTAGAACTGCTCGTTTTTTATCAGAAGCTTGTGATTTAGTTTTTGATGCAGCAAGTAGGGGAAAACAATTCTTAATTGTCGGGACAAAAAATAAAGCAGCTGATTTAGTGTCGCGGGCTGCAATAAGGGCTCGGTGTCATTATGTTAATAAAAAATGGCTCGGCGGCATGTTAACAAATTGGTCCACTACAGAAAAAAGACTTCATAAGTTTAGGGACTTGAGAACTGAACAAAAGACAGAGGGATTCAATCGTCTTCCGAAAAGGGATGCAGCTGTGTTGAAGAGACAATTATCTCGCTTGGAAACATATCTAGGCGGGATTAAATATATGACGGGCTTGCCTGATATTGTAATCATCATCGATCAGCAAGAAGAATATACGGCTCTTAGAGAATGTATCACTTTGGGAATTCCAACCATTTCTTTAATCGATACAAATTGTAATCCCGATCTCGCGGATATTTCTATTCCAGCAAATGATGACGCTATAGCTTCAATTCGATTCATTCTTAACAAATTAGTATTCGCAATTTGTGAGGGTCGTTCTAGCTATATACAAAATTCTTGATTAATAATAAGATAAATAAATCAAAAATTTTTTTGAGGGAGGGGCTCCCTGTATTTCGATTTATAAAATCGGTTACTACTTCCTGAATCATACAAAAGAAAAAGAGATAAAAAACTGGGGATATTGTGTGATTAGTTTAGTTGGTATCCAAAACTAAAATATAAAATTAAAGTAAATTAAGTAAAAAAGGGGGATCTTGAATCAAAATAATTTAAAGTTCTTATTTCTGTCAGAGGGCAATATGAATGTTTTATCATGTTCCATCAACACACTAATAAAAGAAGGGTTATATGAGATATCTGGTGTCGAAGTAGGCCAACATTTATATTGGCAAATAGGGGGTTTACAAGTCCATGCCCAAGTCCTTATTACTTCTTGGGTTGTAATTGCTATCTTATTAGGTTCCGCAGTTATAGCGGTTCGCAATCCCCAAACCATTCCAACTGACGGCCAAAATTTCTTTGAATTTGTCCTTGAATTCATTCGAGACGTGAGTCAAACCCAGATTGGAGAAGAATATGGTCCATGGGTTCCCTTTATTGGAACCCTGTTTTTATTTATTTTTGTTTCTAACTGGTCAGGAGCCCTTTTACCGTGGAAAATTATCCAGTTACCTCAAGGGGAGTTAGCAGCACCAACGAATGATATAAATACGACGGTTGCTTTAGCTTTACTCACATCAGTAGCCTATTTTTATGCGGGTCTTAGCAAAAAAGGATTAGGGTATTTCAGTAAATACATTCAACCAACTCCAATTCTTTTACCCATTAACATCTTAGAAGATTTTACAAAACCCCTATCACTTAGTTTTCGACTTTTCGGAAATATATTAGCCGATGAATTAGTAGTTGTTGTTCTTGTTTCTTTAGTACCTTTAGTGGTTCCTATACCTGTCATGTTCCTTGGATTATTTACAAGCGGGATTCAAGCTCTCATTTTTGCCACTTTAGCTGCGGCTTATATAGGTGAATCTATGGAGGGTCATCATTAACTATTTTTTTATTCGTTGTTAGCCCAATTGTAGAATAGTTGGTTTACGTTATGTAAGAAACACTTGTATATGTGATATTTGATATTGACTAGGTATATATGAGTTAAAGATCTATATAATCTGTCCCACTACGTTTGTGAATTTCGATTTAGATAGGGATTCCATTAGAAGTTCTTCCTTTTTATCTGTGAATTGGCTGAAAAAAGTGATAAAAAAAGAACGAAGAATTCAAATAATGGTTCACAAAAAATAAATGGCATAAAAAAGTCATATATATATATATATATTATGAATTTTTAAAAATCCGGTGGATAGGAACTAATATCAAAGTAATTCTTTGGTTAAATAATATTATTATATTAGTTCAATTTAAGTTTTTGGTTTTTTTGGCTGGATGAATCTTAGCGATGACTTAATTATAATTAAGTCCTAACTCATCGGATGATTGTATCATTAACTATTTCTTTATTTTGGTGTGAGGAACTTATCATGAATCCACTGATTTCTGCTGCTTCGGTTATTGCTGCTGGGTTGGCTGTTGGGCTTGCTTCTATTGGACCTGGAGTTGGTCAAGGTACAGCTGCGGGTCAAGCTGTCGAAGGTATCGCGAGACAACCTGAGGCAGAAGGAAAAATACGAGGTACTTTATTGCTTAGTTTGGCTTTTATGGAAGCTTTAACAATTTATGGCCTGGTTGTAGCATTAGCGCTTTTATTTGCGAATCCTTTTGTTTAATCCTATAAATTAAGAAAATTCTGGATTTTTTTCGTAGTTTTTTTTTAATTCTATTAAGATTTAACTCCTACAATTATTCATTGAGACAACAATCCTTGGGAAGGACTAATTTGAGGATGGGGAATTAGTACATCGATTCGCTTTCTTCCTTCCCCTTATTCTTTTAGTTTAATGGAAACTTTTTTTTAAGGAATGTTTCGAAAAACGGAGGTTTTTTGAAATTGACATAAAACTTGGTCTCAAATTCTAGCTTAATTCTAATAAGTCTCATTATTATTATTGAAAATTAAAAATTTTGGAAAATACATTTGTAAATAGAATAATATAGAATAGGTTTTTTATTCTGTTTACAAATATCCAAATAGGTAAATTAAATTTTATTTTATTTTTATTGAAAAAAAAAAAGAATAAAAAAAAAGGACAGAGTTCTTTTTTTATAGTTTAGCTAGACGA